CCTATATTTGCTTATAATATAGTATTAATCAGGTTATTATGATTCGAACATAAACAATCTCCAACCCAAATGAAGCGACCAACCACCGGACACTAACCTGTTTTATAACTTATTAACTAGTTATTATTTTTATTTATTTATAATAATATAATATATATAACATAAATACTCAAGAATTATATATTATTATTATTAAATAATTTATATACATTATAAGTATCAGAGAGTATATGATTCGAACATATGAAAGTTTATACCTTTAGCTAGACTCAAGCTAGCCGCCTTAAACCACTCAGCCAACTCTCTTTTTTTTTTTTTGATTCTTCAGCGACTCGAACACTGAACATATCCTTATCAAGAATACACTTTACCAGTTAAGTTAAAGAACCTATACTATATTATTTATATTCAAGAGCACTTAGACTTGAACTAAGAAATATAAGGTTGAAGCTTACAGTTTTGCCTATTAAACTATGCTCTTCGGAAAAGAGATGAATCGAACATCTAAGTGTCAAAACACAATATTTAGCAAATATCTTACCCTACCAATAGCAACTTTTCCTTTTATTTATATATATACATACGAGTTAGACCGGTTTCGATCCGGCATCTATTTTCTCGACAAGAAAACCCTTTACCAATTAAGTTACTAACCCAACTTATGTATATATATGGCTAGTTGAATTCGAATCAACACACTTTACTTGGAAGGTAAACAGTCTACCATTAACTTATAGCCATTATAACAATTTTCATATTTAAATAATTTACTATATATGACTAGCCGAATTCGAATCAGCACATCTTATATGGTAAATAAGCAGTCTACCATTAACTTATAGTCATTATTAGTAAATTTTTAAGACCTATGGGATTTGAACCCATATTATAATGATTAAAAGTCACATGTTTTACCATTAAACTAAAGTCTCTAAATAACTTTTTAAAAAGTTATATATTTAAATAAATTACATATTTATGTATATATATATATACATAAATAAATTTTTATTATATATATCTAATAACCTCAATAGTATACAGAAATATATAAGAATAATCATACAACATCAACAAAATGTCAGTATAATATACCTGATTCATAACCAAGATGATGGTGATCTGTTAAATGGTATGCAGCTAAACGTCATAATCCTACAGCTAAGAAAGCTGTACCTACCATAACGTGTATACCGTGGAAACCAGTACCAAAATAGAAACATGATCCATAAACACTATCAGAAATAGTAAAAGAAGATACTGAATATTCAACACCTTGGAAGAAAGTAAATACTAAAGCTAATACTATAGTTATAGCTGTTCCATATAAAGCTCCTTTTCTATTACCTTGTATTAAAGAATGGTGAGCGTATGTAATAGTAACACCTGAAGATAATAATAATATAGTATTTAATAAAGGTAATTCAAATGGATTTACAGCTTGTATACCTAAAGGTGGTCATTGTGCACCTAATTCAACACTAGGAGATACAGCACTGTGGAAAAATGCTCAGAATATAGCTAAGAAAAAGAAAACTTCAGAAATAATGAATAAACCTACACCTAAGTTTAATCCTTTTTGTACAGCATTAGTATGATTACCTAAGTAAGTACCTTCTGAAATAACATCTCTAAATCATAAACCCATAACGTACATAACGTTAAATATAGCTAAAGGAACTAAGTATTGAAATCCTTGAAATCCATGCATAAATAAAACTGTAGCTGTTGTTAATATAAATAATGACAAACTAGTAAATAATGGTCATGGAGATGGAGATACTAAATGAAACGGATGATTTTGAAAATTACTTTTTGATTTATATATCATATTTTAATTTAATATTTAATTGTTTAAGCTTTATATTACTATTTTTGTTTAATAGTTATAACAATAGCACCTACCATACCTAATAATAATATAATAGAAGTAATTATTAATCACATAGAATAACTAGTATACATAATATTACCTATACTAGCTATATGTGTAGGTTCTATTAATGAACTATCTCAACCTTTACTACTTGCATAACCAATTTGTTGGTTTAAATCATTATTTAATTGTACACTATATATGTTAGAAAATGAATTAGATAAATAAGAAACAATAGTATTATCTGTTAAATTTGAAGGTAATGTTTGTCCTATAATATAATAGAATAATAAAACAGTTAAAACAGCTAAAGGTATATCATTATTAGTTTCAGTCAATAATTCAGAAATTCTAATATTAATTAACATTAAAATGAATAAAAATAAAATAGATACAGCACCTACATAAACTAATATATAAGCTAAACCTAAAAAATTATATCCAACTAATATTAATAAACCTGCAACATTAATAAATAAAGCTATTAAAAATAAAACAGATACTACAGGATTTCTACATACTATAGTAGTAATACCTAAACAAATAGATACTAAATAAATAATATCTACACATTCTATTCTAAATCCATTAGTTATAGAATCATTTAATAAAAATATACTATTCATAATAAAATAATAAAATCCATTAGCAGTTTATACAAACATATAATAAATGTCAGGATAGTATTAGATTTTTATCTAACTAGAGTGGAAAGGAATCGAACCTTCGATAGCCTATAGCTTTTGAGTTTACAGCTCAACCCACAAACCAACGCGTGGGACCCCTCTTATATAGACATATATTTAATCTATAACTGGATTTGAACCAGTATTAGCATACCCATGTAAGATTATATAATATATATATATTAATATTTTTTTTAAAGTTTATACTCCCCGTGCAATTTCCATTACACGAACCTTATTTCGACTTAACACCAATCAAAGTTTTGCACACGAAAACTATTCTGCATATTTATATAACATTAACATATATAACTTTACACAAAATATATCAAACTTACTGCATCTTCTTTTTTCAGCGCCTGACGAGTGGTTAGTACCTAACTAAGATAAAATTCACCGTGACGTTGGTGATTCACGATTACTAGTAATTCCTTTTTCATGTAGTCGAGTTACAGACTACAATCCATATTATTTCCTTTTTTGGGGATTAGCTCCATTTCACAATATAGCATCCCGTTGTAAAGGCGTATGTGGCACGTCTATAGCCCACAGCATTTAGGCCATAATGACTTGTCTTAATCCCTATTATCTAGTCCAATGTAATAGCGAACCACTTTATATAAATAAATAAAGTGAGGGTTTTCGTTAATTAAAGGAATTAACCAAATCTCACGACATTAACTAAAGACAGCCATGCAGCGCTTGTAACAATTTTTTATAATTTGCTATACAAGCTGTGGTAAGGTTTTTCGCGGATCATCGAATTAAATAACATACTTCACTACTGGTTTTAGAAACGGTCTAATGATTTCAGTTTATATGTTGCCATAGTACTCTTGAGGTGGAATGCTTACACTTTCGTTTATACATTAAATTTTTTATCTAATGTATGACATTCATCATTGTCTGCTTGGACTACTAGGGTATCTAATCCTGTTTGCTACCCAAGCCTTCGTCTCTCAACGTCAGTTATTACATAGAAGGACGCCTTCGCCGTTGACAGTCCTCCTGGTATCATCGAATTTTATCTCTACTCCAGAAATTCTTCCTTCTCTCATATAACTCTAGTAAAAAAGTACTCATTTAGAGTTTAATTTACCGTCTACTTACCCTTTAAACCCAATAAAGATAACTAACACTAGCCTCCTACGTATTACCGCGACTGCTGGCACGTAGTTTGGTCAAGACTTATAAATAGATTATGTCATTATATACAATCTATTTAGAATTTTATGCGACATAATCGCTATTGTATTTATACAAATACACTTACATTCTTCCAAGTTACTGGTTCAGCCTTTCGGCCATTGACCAATATTCCTCACTGCTGTACATAAAAGCATTGGGTTTTTTTCAGACCCAATGTGGTCGATCAACTTTCCAGTTACGACTACGGTTTATTGCTAGAAAAGTCATTACCTTTCCTACTACTCACCGAGATAAAAATTTTCATCTTAAAGCGGATTTTAACCTTTTGTTTATAAGGGATTTTTCCCCTTACTTTAAGGTAGTCAATTTATCTTTTACTCACCTGTACACCACTACTACTTATTTTAAGTATTTTTCTTACCACTCACCTAAAGTGAGTTATAAGAATAACAAGAATACTTAAACTAATTAGTCGTTCGATTAGCATGTGTCAAGTACTTGGACAGTGTTCAGTTAGAGCCATCATCAAACTCTCTATTTTTATTTATTATGGATAATATTTACCATTTAATTTGTGGTTTTATATAATTCATATCACCTATATTGCTATTTATTTTCATTTTTATGTTGAAATTTATAGTTATTTTTTTTGGTTTTATATGATACATATCACCTATATTGCTTTATAATAGTTATTTAACTATTAATTTATAGGTTATTTTTTTAAGATATAATTAAGCCAGTTTCTGTTTTAATTTTAATAATTCTAAATGAAAACTAAACATAGGATTATTGTTCGCTATTATTTTATTATTACTTATTAGTATTTTAGTATAATTTTAGTTTCTGTTAAAATCCTTATATTTCTATAATTATTGAATTTATATATTCAAGTGTATATGCCTAATAAGTATTGGACTTTCCTATTTTCATAAAATTTTTATATCTTTTAAATATTATTATGTAATAATTTTTATATATTTTATATATTAAATAATATATATATATATATTATAAACCCTTATATACAAACATTAAGTAGATTAGTACTTATATGAATGATTTAGATAATGGGTATTATTTTGTTAAATATTGAAATTTATAGTTATTTTTTTTTTTAGTTTACTACTTTATAATATTAATGTAAGTCTAAACCATCTTTAATATATGAACAAGCTAAAACTACAAAAACTTGAGCTTGAATAAATGCTATAGCTAATTCTAAACCAGAGAATGCAATAATAAATGCTAAAGGTATTAAACCTAAGAAGAAGAATAATACACCACTAGTCATTATATTATATGTGAATCCACTTAAAATACTTAAAAGCATGTGACCACTTAATATGTTAGCTGCTAATCTTAATCCTAATGAAACATTTCTAGATAAGTATGAAATAAATTCAATTAAAACTAATAAAGGTAATAAAGCTAAAGGACAACCTGAAGGTACAAATAATGAGAAGAATTTTAACCCATGTCTTTGGAAACCTAATATAGTTGCACCTAATACAACAGTAAAACTAATAGAGAATGTTAATATAAAATGTGATGTTGATGCAAAACTATATGGTACTAAACCTATTAAATTATTAACTAAAATAAATATGAATAATACATACATTAATGGAAAGAACATTTGTCCTTTGTTTGGGTTAATTTGATTTATTACTATACCATGTACTGTAGCATATATACTTTCTTGACTTATTGATCAGTTATTTGGTATTATTTTATTGTTATTTGTAGCTAATAAGCTATATGTTAAAATTAAAAAGATACTTATAGATAAGTATAAACCTATATTTGTTAATGATAAGTGTAAATTACCTAATAAGTTAGCGTTAAAAGAAAATAAATCTCTTACTTCAAATTGGTCTAATGGACTTAATACAAAATCTAAATGACGCATATTATTGTTTATTTATAAGATATACATAAATATTAACTTATTATTTTCATATTGAAACTCTACTGAGATATTAATAATTAAAAATTATTATATTTTAGTTATATATAACTACTAATTTATTTAATTATAATTTATTTATGTAAATACGTGAAATAAAAGTACGTACAAATCTTGGTAATATGAATTTAGTAAATGTATATATTAATACTGTTAATATAACAAAAGTAAATACTACTTGATTTACAAAAAAGAATGGAACTAATTGTGGCATATTTATATATTTTTTTTTATTATTTAGATATTTTTTCTTAATTTTTATCCTCACTATAAAAGATTATATGGTAAAGTTATTAATATAATTTTTTTTAAAGCCCTTAAGATGAATCGAACATCTATCAAAATATTAACAGTATTCCGCTCTACCATTGAGCTATAAAGGCTACAAATAATAACAGTAATATACTATATATTATTATTATTCTTACCCAAGGGTCGAACTTGGATCAAAATATTAGAAGTATTCTGCTCTGCCATTGAGCTAGTAAGAAGATATAATATAAAATATTTAATTATAATTAAATATTTTATATAAAACATTTATAATATAAATGTTATTAACTATAAATTAAGTAAATTAATTTAATTTAATTTAATTTAATTTAATTAATATTATATATTAAAGAAGAAACTGAGTAATGTAAACCATCTAATATAGGAGCAGGATATATACCAAATAATACTGTAAATATTACAAATACTAATAATAAAATAAACTCTCTTCTAGTAACATCACCTATGTTTTCTACAAAATATACAGAATAAGAACCACCAAAAGCTATTCTATTATACATAAATATAGTATAAGCTGCAGATAATACAATAGAAGTACTAGCTAATATACCTAAAATAGGCATTCTTTCAAATGCACCATATAATGACATAAATTCACCTAAGAAATTTAATGTTAAAGGTGTACCACTATTACCTAAAGATAATATAAAGAATAATATAGAGAATATAGGCATAATTTGAGCCATACCTCTATAATATGTAATTAATCTAGTAGAAGATCTATCATATAAAATACCTCCAGCACAAATAAATAATCCAGGTGAAACAAAACCGTGAGCTAAACCTAAAACTATTGCACCTTCTATACCTTGTATTGTATTACTAAATGCACCTATTAAATATACAGCTGCGTGAGATACAGAAGAGTAAGCAATTAATTCTTTAATATCTATTGTTCTTAATGTACTAAAACTTGCATATATTATAGTTATTACACCTATTACATAAATAATATATGTAAAGTTTAAAGAAGCTTTAGGTAATAAAGGTAACATTAATCTAAATATACCATATAAACTTAATTTTAAAACTATACCCGCTAATATAATACTACCAGATAAAGGTGATTCAACGTGAGCTTTTAATAATCAAGTATTTAAAAAGATAACTGGTGTTTTTACAGCAAAAGCTATAAATATACCATAAAATAAAAATAATTGTGTTACATAGCTAAAGTTTGCTTTAGATAATGCATCAAAATCTGTTGTACCCATAATAGAAGACATTACTATTATAGATAATAACATAAATAATGATCCTAATAAAGTATATAAAAATAAATAGAAACTAGCTCTTACTTTATTACTTGAACCAAATAATCCTATTAATAAAAATAAAGGAGGTAATATACTTTCAAAAAAAATATAGAATAATAAAACATCTAAAACTAAGAATACTGCTAATAATAATGTTTCTAATAATAACATTATTACTACAAATGATAATACATTTTGAGATTGTATTGAATTTCAATTAGATAATATAGCTATAGGCATTATTATAGTAGTTAATAATATAAAATATATTGATAAACCATCAACACCTAAATATATATCAAAATAACTTACTTGGTAATGTTCTTCAATAAATTGAAATTGTTTACTACTAAAATCAAATAATATAAACATTATTAATGAAACAATTAAATTTATTATTGATGTAGTTAAGGCTATAGATTTTAGTTTTATATTATTTACTAAATATAAACCATAATTTGCCTCTATTGTTACAAGACTTATTCCAATTAATGGAATTAATAATAATAATAATGACATATAAAATTTTTATTATATTTATTTTCTGCTTAATTTTATTACACTTTATATATGTTATAAAGCTTAAGTATATATTAGTTTATATTATCGTTATACATAATATACATATACATATATACTATATTGCAGTATAATATAAAATATATTATATAATATAACAATTATATAACAATATATAAATTAAATTATAATATTAATAATTAAAGTACTAAATTTGTAGGTAAAGCATCTAAACCGTATACAACACAAGGTAATAAAACAACATATGCTATAATTAAAGGTAATAATACAGTTCAACAAACAGACATTAATTGATCAAAACGAATTCTAGGGAAAGATGCTCTAGTTCAAATAAATACAAATATTAAAAAAGCAGTTTTAAATGCTAAATTTAAAGGAGATGAAGAAATATTAACAAATATTACTTCAAGTATAGAATTATTTATACCAAATAAAGATAATATATCTATTAAAAAATCAACAGGTATAATACATAAATAACCACCTAAAAATAAAATACTATTTAAAACACAAATTAATATAATACTAGCATATTCAGCTAAAAAAAAGAATACAAACACACTAGCAGAATGTTCTGTCATAAAACCACTAACTAATTCTGATTCAGCTTCAGCTAAATCAAAAGGAGCTCTATTAGTTTCTGCTATAGAACCTATAAAGAATATTATAAATAAAGGAAATAATGGTAATAAAAAATCAACTATTCTTTGTGATTCTACAATAGTAATCATATTTAAATTACCTGTTAATAAAATAACTAATAAAATTACAGAACTTAATATTAATTCATAACTAATTAATTGAGCTGTACTTCTTAATGAACCTAAAAAAGCATATTTAGAATTAGCAGATCAACCAGCTAATAATATACCATATGTTCCTACAGAAGAAACTGCTAACATATATAACATACCTAAACTATAATCTGATACAAATATTCCACTATCAAATGGTACAACTAAATAACCTAATAAAGCAAATATTAATGTTATCATAGGACCTATGAAAAATAATAATATATTTGCTTGTGTTGGAGCTACATATTCTTTTAATAATAATTTTAAAGCATCAGCAAATGCTTGTAGTAAACCATAATAACCTACTGCGTTAGGACCTAATCTTCTTTGCATTGAAGCCATAGTTTTACGTTCTGCTATAGTTACAAATGCAACTGAAAGTAAAGCAGGTACTATTAACAATAATCCTTCAATTACTGAAATTATACTTATCATTTATTTTTTTATTATTTATTATAATAATATATATGTATAGAATATTTATATTTTTATTATTGTAATTAACAACTTGCAGTTTTTATTCTATATATATATATAAATATTTAATAAATATACTCAATAATATTTATTGAAACTTTTTATGTTTAATATAAAAATACTATTATATTAAATTAAAAAAATAATAATATCTAAAGAGTTCGGGGAACTCGAATCCCTTTATTTCGATTTGCAATCGAAACGCAGAACCCTCTGCTCAAACTCCTAACATATATATAAAAAATTAATATAATGATAAAATTAAATAATTATTATTTTTTAGTTGCTAATTCTACTAAACTATTTTCTATAATACTTACTACAGGTACTATAACAAAGAAGTGAGCAAAGTATAACACAGTAGATATTTGTCCAAATTCAATAAATGGTGTTTCAACGTGTTTTGAACCTATTTGCATTAATACTAAGAAATTAGCTACAAATATAAAGAATGCAATTTTACTTAAAGGTCTAAATTGTACTCCTCTTAATTTAGATAAATCTGTAAATGGCATAGCCATTAAAGCTAAAATAGCAGCAAACATAGCTATAACACCTAATAATTTATTAGGTATAGATCTTAATATTGCATAGAAAGGTAATAAATATCATTCTGGTACAATAGCAGGTGGAGTTTGCATAGGATTAGCCATAACATAATTTTCACTATCTCCTAAAGCATTAGGCATAAAGAAAACAAATATAGATAATACTATAAAGAATAAGAATATAGTTATTAAATCTTTAAATAAAAAGTATGGAGCAAAAGGTAATCTATCATAATTTGCTGATATACCTAAAGGATTTCCTGATCCTACTACATCGTGATAAGCTATTAAATGCATTAATACTAATGCAGCTAATACGAAAGGTAATAAGAAATGTAATGCAAAGAATCTATTTAAAGTAGCATTATTAACAGAAAAACCTCCTCATATAAATTCAACTATATCTTGACCTATTCAAGGTATAGCACTCATTAAATTAGTAATAACTGTAGCTCCTCATAAACTCATTTGACCATATGGTAAAACGTAACCTAAGAAAGCTGTAGCCATCATTACTATAAGTATTACTGTACCTATAGCTCATGTTAAAGTTCTAGGTGATTTATATGATCCGTAATATAAACCTCTACCTATATGTAAGTAAACTAAAAAGAAGAATGCTGAAGCTGTGTTAGCGTGTAAATAACGTATTAATCATCCATTATTTACATCTCTCATAATGTGTTCTACAGAATTAAATGCTTCTAATACACTAGGTGTATAATGCATAGCTAATGTAACTCCTGTTACAATTTGTATTATTAAACATAAAGCTAATAATGATCCAAAATTTCATAGATAACTAATATTAGCTGGTGTTGGTGCATCTATTAAATATGCATTAACCAATCTTAATAAAGGGTGACTTTTAATTATTCTCATTTTTTTTTTATTTTTTGTTTGTTTTATATATTTACGTTCTATGTTTATTTATATCTAAAGAGATAATAATAATCATAATTAAAAGTAAATATAAGAATATATATATATATATATATATGTTAATTAGATACATTATATATCTAAAAAAAAATTTTTTTAGTTTATAAATTATAAAATAATTAAATTTTATTTAATTATTATATACCAGCTGGTACAAATAATATAATAGCTAATATATTAGACATATGTAATCATTCATTAGGCATAAACATAAATAAAAGTATAATTAAAGTTAATATAGAAATAGTTATAGATAAAGAACTAGATAAAGCAAATTTAGAATTAAAATATATTTTATTAACTACTTTATTTTTTTGTAAAATAAGAGCAGGTATTCTTATATCTTTTAAACTATTAAAGTAAGAATATGAATGTCCATCAAAGAACATAGTTTTTACTATAAATAAATAATATACAGCACTTATAACACTAGTTAAAACACCAATAAGAGTTAAGAATATAAAACCTTCTTGTAAAGCAGCTGAGAATACCATCTGTTTAGCAAAGAATCCCATTAAAGGTGGAATACCAGCAAATGAGAATAAAGTTATAGTTAAACTTAAAGCTAAGAAACTATTAATATGGAAATATCCTTTAAGTTGGCTTATAAGTTGTATAGGTGAGTTATTTTTATCTATTAAATTATAATGATTAATATTTTTATCATTATAAGCGTATAAACTATAACCTATAGCTATTAATAAAATAAAGGCATTTAAATTAGATAAACTATATTGAATTAAATAGAAAATAAAAGATTGTATAGATTCAACACTATTAATAGTTAATGCTAATAACATAAAACCTAAATGAGATATTGTACTATAAGCAAATAATCTTTTAATTCTAAATTGTGTTAAACCTAATACAGTACCTATAACTAAAGATAATAATGAACTTATTAATAAACTTGTAGTTCAAGTATATTCTGTAGTAATATATATACTATTTGTATAATGAACTAATTGTAATAATAATGTTAATATAGAAATTTTAGCTATGATAGCTACAAAAGTAGTAACTATTGTAGGTATACCATCATATACTTCAGGTGATCAAAAATGAAATGGTGCTGCTGATATTTTAAATAAAAATCCTACAGTTATTAATAATAAACAATAAGGTATATATGTAGTTATTTCTTGTTCATTTAATATACCTGCTAAATTATTAATAACATAAAAACTATCTAAATAAGTTACACCTAAATTTGCATATATTAATGCTATACCTAATAATATAAAACAAGATGATAATCCACCTAATAAGAAATAAGTTAAACCAGCTGATGTAGCAGATTCAGAATTTCTATACATAGCACATAATAAATATAAACCATAACTTTGTAATTCTATAGATAAAAAAATAGATACTAAATCACTACTAGATATTAATAATATACTTCCTGTTATTATAAATAATAACATTAATGTATATTCTAATATTGTATATTGTTCTCCTTTTTTTAATAATATATTAGATACAGCAATATTTTTAACAAATTGTAATTTTGTAAATAATAATTTATTAAAACTTAAATACTCACTAGATATTAATTTTCTAGGATAAAACCCAGTTAAATTCAGTATTAATATACTTATTATAAATATTAATATATGAAATATTTGTGTAATAGGTGATGTATAAAATAAACCACCAAATAACCCTATACCATTATCTAAATATGTTATAAATAAATTATTATAAGATAAATAAACACAGTAAAATAAGATTATAATACCTACTCTTGAATACAGAATAGCTGTATCACGTCTAAAAGACAATGCGTTAGATAATAATAAACAGAAAATTGATGATAAAAGCATATCTGATAAAAAAAAATATATTTAAATTAAACAAAATAAATAATATATATTATTTATTAGATAATATATTATTATTTATTAGATGATAAGTTATTATTTAATAAAGCAAAAAAAGTAAATATAACTAATATAAATAAATTATTATCATTATATGAAAAATATATTAATGAAATATAGAATATTAAACCTATTAATATATATAAAGCATAAGTAGTAACTACACCAGTACTTAATTTACCTAAACTATTACTTAAAGATAATAATCCTTTTTCTAAACCATAAGGTCCTAAAAATTCAACTGAACCTTTATCAAGACTTTTAGTAGTTTGACCACCTAATTTAAGAACACCTTCTACAATATATTTATTATAGAATAATTCTATATAGAATCTTTGATTAAAGAAACTAAAAATATTATAACCAAATCTTGAGAATTTAAAGTTAATAAGTAATTTAGGTAAGAATTCAGAGAATAATACTGAAATAATACTTAAAGAAACTGTAAATACAAAAGGTAATAATTTAAATAATGTAGGTACAGCAAATTCAGTATCTAACATAATTTCATGACTAGGATGAATAAATAAACTATTATCAACAAAGAAACCAGTACCTAAACCTATAAAAATATCCTTAGTTAAATAACCAAAGAATATAGAGAAAATAGATAAGATTATTAAAGGTAAAGTTAAGAATATATCACCTTCATGTGCATGTTTATAACTAGATAATGGTCCGTTAGGATTAGCTAAGAAAGTTAAATATAAAACTTTAGCTGAATAAAGTGTAGTAAACATAGCACCTATAGTAGCTACAAAGTAAACTATAGTACCTGATAAATAGAATTGACCATAAGAAGATTCTAAAATAAAATCTTTAGAATAGAATCCTGTCATGAAAGGTACAGCTACTAAACTTAATGAAGCTATTAACATAACTGAATAAGTTAAAGGTAAAAATTCTCTTAAACCACCATATTTTCTAAAATCTTGATTATCAGCTACTGCGTGTATAACTGATCCAGCACCTAAGAATAATAATGCTTTATAAAAAGCGTGATTAACTAAATGAAATAAAGCTAAATTATAACTAGATAAACCTATAGCTATTACCATCATACCTAATTGACTCATAGTTGAATAAGCAATAACTTTTTTAATATCTTGTTGGAATAATCCAATTAAAGAACTAAATACTGTAGTTATAGCACCTAATCATAAACATAATACTAATACAGTTGAACTATATTCAATTAATGGTGATGATCTCATTAATAAATATACTCCTGCTGTAACCATAGTAGCAGCATGAATTAAAGCAGATACAGGTGTAGGACCTTCCATAGCTTGAGGTAATCAAATATGTAAACCTACTTGAGAACTTTTAGCTGTAGCACCTATTAATAAACATATACCCACAATTGTGATTATAGTTTCATTATAATATGGTGCTAATGCAAATACTGTACTATAATCTATATTACCAAAAGATCATAATATAGCAAACATACCTACAGTTAATAAACAATCACCTACTCTATTAGTTAATAAAGCTGATAAAGAACTTTGATTTGCTGCTATTCTAGTAAATCAGAAATTTACTAATAAATATGAACAAACACCTACACCTTCTCAACCTACAAACATAATTAAATAATTATTTCCTGTTACAAGTATAATCATCATAAATGTGAATAAACTTAAGTAACTAAAAAATCTTTGATTATGTGGATCATGACTCATATAACTTATAGAATATACATGTACTAAACTAGAAACTATTAATACTGGTATTAACATTGATACTGTTAATGAATCAAATCTAAAGTTTCATAATACATATAATGATTCTACATCTACTCATCTTGCTACATTTATTGTTACTGGTATATTATTAAAACCTACTTCAAAAAAAGCTATTATAGCTAATAATGTTGTAGTTATTACCGCACCACATGTTATTATATGTGATCCTGTTATACCTACTTTTCTACCAAAAAAACCTGATATTATTGAACCTAATAATGGTAAAATTATCAATGTTAAATACATTTATTTATATTGTATAGATATACTTCCTCTTAATCTATAATATGCTACCAATATACCTAAACCTATTGCAGATTCTGCTCCTGCTATTGTTAAAATATATACAGCAAAAGTTTGCCCTAAGATATCATCAAAACTAAGTGAACTTATTAATATTAAAAATGTTACTGATAATAACATTATTTCTATTGATATTAACATTAATATGATGTTTTTTCTATTTAAAACAAACCCTAATATTCCTATAAGAAATAAAAATATTGAAAAATTCATAATATCTATATATATTTTTTATTTGATTTATCTATACTACATATTTATTATTTATTTATTTATATTAATAATAAATACATTATATATTAATATTAGATTTTTTTAAATGTGTATAAGATTTGAACTCATATTTACGTGTCCGTAGCACGCTATTCTACCATTGAATTAACACATTTTATTATATAAATTATATAATAATATATAAATACTATTAAAAAAAATCTTATATTTTATTTAACGTTTATCTACAATATAATAATCCATAACATACCTTGCTATTCGTAAGTTATAAGGTGAATCATATTGACAACCCGTACGTCCTCTATTTATAACACTAAGAATATAATCTTGTGTTTTTCTTAGTTGCGTAAGTGAATCAGGATCATAATTGATATTAGAATTATTAAATGGTGATATATACATATGAGCTAGTCTGTGTCTATATATAAAATCAGTTAATGCTGATTTATCTTGAAATAACATTTTATGACCATCTGGTAATGTTACAGTACATTTATAACTACTTAAACTATTTACATATTCAAATTTGTAGTGAATACCTAATTCAATATAAACAAGAAATTGATGAGATAATCATGAAGCATATTTTAACATTTCTTGTGGTGTTTCTATAGCCGCATATCTACTAGTATTTGCTACTTCTGTTATTAAAGAAGTAATAGCACCTCTAACTATTGTAACATGACTTGGATTAAATTCAAAAGTATGTAATCTAGAATAAGTTGGTTCTACTCATTGGTTAAAACCATTTAAACGTAAATCAGTATTATTACGGAAACAATCCATAAAATTTTTTACTTGCTCATCTATAGTATTTATTACTAAATTTCTTGTATAAGTAATAGAATTATTAACCTCTTCAAATAAATACAATCTAAAATCGTTAGTATTATCAAGTTCTACACTTTCATCTGAACTACTACCATCATCTGAACTTCCATCAGAACCAAAATCACTTACACTACTTTGAGACATACTATTGTTATCATTAGTAGAACTAAAGGTACTTCTAATTTCACTTAGAGTATCTTCATCTCAATTATTTAAAAATTCAACATTTTCTAAAACAGTATCTGTATATTGCGCCATTGTGGCTAACATATTTGTCATTATCATCATCATCATTTTTTTTTATCTATATTTAAATTTATAATTCCTGTTTTTAACCTTCCATTTGCTCTCTTAATCATAGTAAAAAATCTTTAATTGATACTGATTGTATAGCTATAGGCATAGAACTGTGTAAAATACCACATATTTCTGAACATTGCCCAAAGAAAGTACCTGGACGGTTTATATAAACAGAAGCTTGATTTAATCTACCAGGGTAAGCATCAGCTTTAATACCTAAAGAAGGACAAGCATAAGAATGTATAACATCAGCAGCTGAAATTACAATTCTTGTGTGTGTTAATTCAGGTATAATTACTCTATTATCAACTTCTAACATTCTAAATTGACCTTCTTCTAAATCACTTTCAGGTACTATATATGAATCAAATTCTATAAACTCATCATCTGCATTAGTAAAATCAGGGTATTGGTAACTTCAATATCATTGATGACCTTCAGCATATACAACCAAAGATGGATCAACTACCTCATCCATTAAATATAATAATTTAAAAGATGGGAAAGCTATTAATATTAATATAAATGCTGGAGATATAGTTCATATTAATTCTATTAAAGTACCATGATTCATATATTTATGTGATATAGGTGATTTATTAGCTAAGAAATTTCTAATTATAGAAATTATCATTCATGTTACAGTAAATAATATAATAGATAAATAAAACATAATATTATTATGTAATTCTTCAATACCTTCCATTTGAGGTGAAGCACTATCTTGAAAAAATAACCCCCATGGAGTTGGAGCATCTAAATGTAAAAGATTTTGTAAAAACATTTTTATAAATTTTTGTGTTATTATTTTTTTAATGCGTATTTATGTAAACTATATGTATAATGTAAATACATATTTTTTTTTTATAAGATATAATTTATTTATATATTAAAGAATAACCATTTCAAGATTTTATATTAAAATTAAATATTTGTCTACTTTCTATTTTTAAGGCATTTTTACCTAATTCAAAAGCAAAACCTAAAGTTAATACTAAAAAAAATACTAACATAATTAATAAACCATATATACCATTAGTATAAGCACTAACTACATAAGGAAATACTAATAATATTTCTAAATCAAATAATAAAAACAATAAAGCAAATATAAAAAAAGAAATACTAAATTGTGTTCTATTTTGCCCTAAAAAAGAATGAAAACCACATTCAAAAGCACTATCTTTTTCTTGATATGGGTTATGTGGTGAAAGTATTAAATTCACTGATAATAATATTATACCTAATACAGGTATTAAGAATAAAAAAAAAGTTGTTGTTGTCATATTAAAAATTTTTAATTTTTATACATTATAAGTTTTTTTATTAATATTTTCTTGTTAAGTTTTAAGTTAATATTAATTTAAATACTTAAAAAGAAAACAAATAATAAGATTTACATACAATATAATGTTTTTATTATATATAATTATGCTACATATAATAATAAAAAAGCCATCATTAAAGCAAATAATCCTGTTGCCTCTGCAAAAGCAAAACCTAATATTGCATATGAAAATAACTGTCCTCTTAATGAAGGATTTCTTGCTACACCTAATATTAATGCACCAAAAACAACTCCAATTCCTATACCTGCTCCTATTAATCCTGTTGTAGCCATTCCTGTACCTATTATTTTTGCTGCTTGTAACATTAATTCTATTAATTTATTATATATAATATAGTCATATACTTTCAAAAATTATAAAAAATATCATTAATTAAATTGAGCTATGTATAATAAAGCTTCAAAGATTTCATGTGTTACCCTATTATAAATACTTATATCCATAAGATCTATATTACGTAACATTTCTACGTGTTGATTTTTTAATATATTAACGTAATCTAAATATTCTCTTATATCTTCAAAAACTGTACGATAATTTAAATTATCAATACCTTGCATTAATACTAAATAATTATCATACTCAAAACGGTCTAAACGTAAATTATCACTAAATTCTATTTCCTCTAATGATTTATCTGTAAATAAATCTACCATACCTATATTCTCATCGTCTAAATGTTCAGATTCTATATCATAATCATCTGAATGTTCAGATTCTATATCATAATCGTCTGAGTCTTCAGGATCTATACCAGAATTATCATCATCTGTACTTTCAACAGTTAACACGTGATCATTAGGATGTTCAGGATACTGCATATATAATTCTGGAAAATCTACTCTCATTAAATCTATTGAATTTGCATTTATATGTTCTTGAACTTCATTTGATAATTCTTCAGTATTTTCTATACTTCTTATTACTCCAGGATTAAATTCTGAATCAGGTAAACGTGTAGGATTTACAATATTTTCTGCATCACGAAAAATATTTATTCTTACTTCTGAATTTGGATTATTAGGGTTTGTACCTAATGTACTATCAAAAGTATCGTCATATGCTATAATTTTATTACTAAAATGAGTATCTATTTTTTCACGTACACGTATCATAATACCAGGAAGATCATGTTCAGGTATTGGTAAAATAGAATCTTCCATTGTTTCTTTCTTATTATCAATTTCAATAATTGTTTGTCAAGTTTCATCGATTAATTTATTGATTTTTTCTTGTCTATCATTTATAGAATTTTGTAAATTTTGAACTATATTTTGTGTATCATTTTGATTATTAGATTCTTCTTGTATATCATTTTGATTATTAAATTCATCATTTAAACCTTTGTGTTTTAAATTTATATGAGAAGAATCAGATGCTTGTGATAAAGATCTCTTTTTTACTCTTATAACATTAGAACTATTTTGTACTATTTCAGTATTTATTCCTATTTTTTCAAATACTGAATCAGAATTATTACTATTAGATACACTATCTTGTGAATTGTTATTTCCTACAAAAGATGAACCTAAATTATTATTATCTAATATTTCATTACTATTAGATATACTATTTTGTGACTTGTTATTTCCTACAAGAGTTATTGAATTTTTTCTCATTTTTTTTATTTCAAAGTATTTAAAAATCTAATATACTTATATGAACTTTTAAATTTAAATCTTTTTTTATATACTAATTAAACATATTTTTTTTTTACCTTTTTAATATGTAGAAATCGTATAAAATTTTATTTTTATTAATAGCGTAATATTTATTATTTTATCTAAGTTAGCTCAATATTAAGTCATCCTGAGCTAATTAGACTTTATTTTATAATATTTTTTTATTTTGTAATGTTATTTATTTTGTAATGTTATTTATTTTGTAATATTATTTATTTTCATAAAGTATTAAAATTTATAATTATTATAAATTTTAATTTGGATGACTTATAGCACTTATAACTCTAATTACATAAGCGGGTGATATACATCATATATATGATATATTACTATTTATTTTCATTTTTATGTTGAAATTTATAGTTATTTTTTCAAGAAGTATATGATACCTATCACCTATATTGCTTTATAATAGTTATTTAACTATTTTAAATTTACAGGTTATTTTTTTTATATAATTATATATAAAATATATCATATTATAAGATATATATATATATATATATATATATATATATATATATAACAAATTAAACAAATTATTACATAAGTATTATATACTTTTAAATAATATATATTTTAAAACCTATTACACTATTAAGATTGTAAAGGTAAACTTGCAAAAGCGTGAGGTTTAGGTGGACTAGTTAAACATCATTCTAAAGAACTATTGTTTCTAGTAAAGTATACTTGGAATGTATCACTGAATAATTGAGGAGTTAATCAAGGATATCTTGATACAGCTTTACCTTCTGTAAGTTGTTTATAAATAATAGTTAAGAAATATCATGTAGCTACAACACTAACAATAGAACCAATACTACTAATTAAATTTCAACCATAGAAAGCATCAGGGTAATCACTTATTCTTCTAGGCATACCTTGTAAACCTAAGAAATGTTGAGGGAAGAAAGTTAAATTAACACCAACAAATAAAATTCAGAAATGAACTTTAGCAGCAAAATGGTCATAAGATAAACCTAATATTTTAGGAATTCAGAAATATCAACCACTAAATAATGCAAAAACAGCACCCATAGATAATACATAATGGAAATGAGCTACAACATAATAAGTATCATGGAATGCTACATCAAGTGAAGCATTAGCTAATACAACACCACTTAAACCACCAATAGTGAATAATACAACAAATCCTAAAGCAAATAACATAGGAGGTGTTAAATGTAAAGATCCACCATAACATGTAGCTAATCAACTAAATATTTTAATACCTGTAGGTACAGCAATAATTAAAGTAGCAGCAGTAAAGTAAGCTCTAGTATCAACATCTAAACCAACAGTATACATGTGATGACTTCAAACTATAAATCCTAATACACCAATAGATAACATAGCGTAAACCATACCTAAGTAACCGAATACGTTTTTACTTGATGCAGCTGAAATAACTGTACTTATAATACCAAACCCAGGTATAATTAAAATATAAACTTCAGGATGTCCGAAGAATCAGAATAAATGTTGGAATAATATAGGATCACCTCCACCAGCTACTTCGAAGAATGAAGTATTAAAATTTCTATCTGTTAAAATCATAGTTATACCACCTGCTAATACAGGTAATGATAATAATAATAATACAGCTGTAATAATAACAGCTCATCCAAATAAAGCTAATTTGTGTAAACGTATTCCAGGACTTCTCATATTTAAAATAGTTGTTATAAAATTCATAGCACCTAACATACTACTTATACCACTTAAATGTAAACCAAATATTGCTAAATCTACACTTGGTCCACTGTGAGATTGTATTCCTGATAATGGTGGGTATAATGTTCATCCTGTACCTGCTCCATTTTCTATTGTAGCTGAGAAAATAAATAATAATAAACTAGGTACTAATAATCAGAAACTTATATTATTTAATCTAGGAAATGCCATATCTGGACCTCCTACTAATAAAGGTAATAAGAAATTACCGAAACCTCCTATTAAAGCAGGCATAACCATAAAGAATATCATCATTATAGCGTGTGCTGTTATTATACTATTATATAATTGATTATCTGATATATATTGAACTCCTGGACCTGATAACTCTAATCTTATAAGTACAGAAAATGCTGTTCCAATTAAACCAGAAAATAATGCAAACATTAAATAAAGAGTTCCAATATCTTTTGCATTAGATGATAAGAATCAACGTTCTTGCCATTCTGTAGGGTTTTTAAAACTTCATATTCTATTTTCTACTTGTGTATCCTCATACACGGCTTTTCTATCTATTGTAGTTGAGAATTCTCTAATGGTATCTATTTGTTCTAAAACATTAGTGTCATTATAATCCGAAAAGGTATAATTTTTATTTATATTCATTTTATATATTAATTTATTTTAGTATTTAAAAATTCAATATAATGTAAAAGACTTTTAAATTTTATTTAAATTTTTATTCTATAATTATATATATATATAGAGACATATATAAATATAATTGATATATATATATATAAATATATATCTTAATCTATATTAATAATATAATCTATATTATATCACTAATATAAACAATAATTTATATTAGTAATATAAATAAAAAATAAAATTCTATGTTGTTTATACATACTAAAAAGGTTAAAAAAAGACGTATAATTAATAGAATAAGAAAGATTCAAATTTAAAAGTCAATACAAGAGTAGCGTCTTTTAAATAAAATTTAAAAGTCAACACATTAATAGCGTCTTTTAAATAAAATTTTAAAATCAACACTTGTGTAGCTTCTTTTAGAAATATAAAAGAAGTCAACTACAAAAAATGACTTAAAAAAAACAAAAAAAATTTTCAAGTCATTATATAAAAAATGACTAAAAAAAAAAATTAAGTCATTATTGAAAAAGTGGCAAGATAACTAAAAAAAAAATTTTTTTTAAGCCGTCTTTATTGGCAAAATATTAACTAAATTATTAATATTTTGTTTACTTATTAGTCATAATAAATTAACTAAATTATTAGTTTTTTTTATTATTATTATTGACTGTATAGTTTTGCTTTATTTTGTTTTGTTTATATCATAACAAATTAACTAAATTAGTTAATTTGTTAATATTGACTGTATATTCTTTTGGTTTAGATAGAGGACTATAAACTATCTAGAAAGACATCTATATAGGTATAATATAATATAAATATACTTTATCTTTAATTATATATTATACATTAATATAGAATAGGAACAAGAATATAATGTTAAATGTATTATTATGTGAATTACAATATTGTAACATAGGATACCTAGAATAAAACTAAGATATACTGTGCCACATACAGCCGTTCTACCATTGAATTACAATATTGTAACGTAGGGAGGATACCTAGAATTGAACTAGGATATACTGTGCCACATACAGCCGTTCTACCATTGAACTATACCCACCTAATATAATTATTTACATTAAAAATACAAATATAAATAATATAAAGATTCTATATATGAAATAAATATATAGTTATTAAATAAGTTATAAAAAGGCTAACTATACCTAAAAAAGCACTTGTGTTAGCCAGAAGAGAAATTCGAATTCTCATTCTTAATTCATGAAATTATTGTTCTACCGATTGAACTATTCTGGCATAAATGATATATAAATAATATATAATATTATCTTATATTATGTTGGGGCGACTCGAACACCCAATAGTAAATACCAAAAATTTATGACTTACCGATTAGTCGACAACATAAATTATATAAACATAAATATAAATATGGATAACAAGACTTGAACTTGTAAAGTTGAGCACTATTCCAGCCTAAATGAAACCTGTTTTCCAATTTCAGCATATCCATGTTTATTAATACCCATATTTGCTCGAGATAAGATTTGAACTTACAACCTAATCAGCTTCAATGATTCGCTCTACCAATTGAGCTTCTCAAGCGTTATAAATTAATGATTATGGAGTTATCAGGACTCGATCCTGAAATAACGATATGCAAAATCGTCGTTTTACCAGTTAAACTATAACCCCTAATATATCCAAGAAACGATTCGAACGTTTACGGCTTGCGCCACTTAAGCTTAAATTAAGACTGTCTACCAATTCCAGCACTCGGATTATCTAAGACTAAAATGACTTGAACATTTACTCAAACCATCATGAGTGGTTCGCTTTAACCAATTAAGCTATAGTCTTTGGTTGCGAACTTAGGGGTTGCACCTAAATTTTATGGGCATGAGCCATATATGTTACTATTACATTAATTCGCATTAAGAGATAGGTGATTTGAACACCTGACCTTTCGCGTGTAAAGCGACAGCTCTACCAACTGAGCTAATCTCTTTTAACCCAAGGGAGATTTGAACTCCCGCACTAACAGTGAAAATGTTATGTCTTAACCAGTCTTGACCATTGGGTCTTTTTTTTATTAAATATTATGTATATATAATATTTATAGCCTTATGCGAGTATCGAACTCACTTCTACCGATTACAAAACGGTTGCATTACTTTTATGCTAAAAAGGCTTTATCCGAAAATAAAATAAATGATATTAGAAAATATTTAGTATAATATTAAATAATATTAAAAATTAGTACTTTATATCTAAAAATGTTTTCATTCTTACAACCAAAGCCTATTAATTGTTATAATTATAACAATTGTACTCGTAGTGTTCTACTACGTATATAAGTATCATAAAGTTTGCTTCGCGTTTAGATGCTTTCAACACTTATCTTAAACTGATGTAGCTTTCCTGCCATGCCTATGTGGTCTAGTTACACCCACACCATGTAGTGTAACAATACCTTAGTATAAGTATTAGTTATTATTATAATAAAATTATAATATAAAACATAAACAACAGGTAAACCAGAGATCAATATACCCAACTCCTTTCGTACGAAGGGGCTATCTTTAATCTACTTTATGTTCCTCTAGAAGATAGAAACCATACTGTCTCACGACGTATTAAACCCAGCTCATGTAGCTCTTTAATCGACGAACAGTCGAACCCTTCATGATTTCTGCATGCATGAGGATGAGCTAAGCCGACATCGAGGTGCCAAACCGCGCACTCAATTTGTACTCTCTTGCGCAAATTAGCCTGTTCAATTTATGTTATCATAAAAGATTCAGTCTAATGCTGAATAAACGCGCTTTGCGCGTCAATTTTACTTTTATTTCCATTTTTCTCAAAACGGTTCAGACTATTTCATCATCTTTATTAATTAATTTAAGGGAGGGATAATTGAAAAAAAAAAAAAGAAAATTAATTAAGTACCACTTACTCAACCTTTAACTCCAAAAGCTCCAACACGTGAAGTAGAGTTAATTACAGTATATTGTAAATTAGCTTTATCATTTCCTCTTAACATAGGTGTTGGATAACCTTTAATAGAAGAATAAACATTTTCTAAATTTCCTTTATATTTAGTTCTACGTTGAGATCTAGAAGCTGAAAAACGTCTAGTTAATCTACCAGCAGCTTCTAATCTAACACCAGATACTCTTTTATATTTTAAATTACTTAAAATAATTTTTTTTAGGTATTTAGAATCTGTATTATCTTGTTGTAAAAAATTATTAGAATTCATATTATTAAAATTAAATAATTTTTTTGATATTTCTGCTAATTTAACATTTTTAATTTTTGATTTTCTTATTAAAACTTTAAGATATCTTAATACATTTCTTTTTTTTTTTAATTTTAATTCTAAAGGTTGAGAAAATATTTTACTATTAAAATAAAAATATTTTAAATTAATTATATTAAATTCAACATTTTTATTAAAAATATTTCTTACCAAATTAATTAAACCTTGTAAATATGAATATTCAAATTTAGCTTTATTTATATAAAGTATTTGTTTATAATACATAAAAAATTTTAATCTTTTAAAACTTTTTTTAATAAATCTTGTATAATAAATATTTTGTGCTGTTTTTACTTTTGTATTATACTTAGGTAAAAGATTCATTAATAATATACTTTTTTGATTTTGTTTAAATAAAATATTTAATCCTAATTTTCTTAATTTTTTTAATTTATTAGCAAATTTAGGGTTTTTAAATAATCTTATATATCTTTTTTTAAGTTTTAATAAATAATTAAGTTTTTGTTTATTATAAACATATAATGTTATATTTACTTTATCATTAGTATGTTTAAATTCACCATCACTAATAAATATTCTATTAGTTGATATTTTTCTAAATCTACGACGTAATCTATTTTTTCTTAATAAAGATTCTAGTTCCAAATGATATAAATTAAAATATGCTTTAATTAATTTCATTACATATCTGCTTTTAATAGGAATTAAATTTATAGCATTTTTGTTATAAGCATAAATACTACTTTTTCAATTTCTTACTGCAGGAACTACATCTTTATTATAAACAACTACAGTAGAATTATTAGATGCTTTTTTTTTATATGTATTATTTAATTTTGATTTTATAATATTTAACATATTTTTATATATTTATATATATTAATATAATTAATATAATTAATTATATAATATTAAAGCTTGAAAAACCAAGTCTAATACATTATTATAAATAATAATAATAATTATACAAACAATGATAATAATTAATAAAGATGTTGGGCGTTAAAAAAGGATTATTGTTAGCTATACTCACCTTTTAGTCGTTGAACGTCCTTATTTTAATTTATCTAAAGATAAATACATGCTAAAATAAGTTTCGCTTCAAATACACTTAATTAATATAAGTTATCTTTGAAATTTACCCAATATATTACCAATATTTTATAATATTGGAGGACTCACAGTTATAAATCCCTAGCGTAACTTTTTCTATAATCCAAGACCTTTCCTTAATGCATCTTGTGATCATATGCCCCGCTTACGCGACTGATAGACTTGTAGGTCAAACAGTAAAGCAAGATTTAGCCATTAAACTTTTAAAGTATTTATAAACATTATATTAATAAAGATAAATACTTTATTAATATAACAAATAAACTTTTAGTATAGCCCGCCTATATAGACAGGTAAAGTTTAAAATACATCTATTCACCGCATAGTTAAAATCTTACTTAAAATAAAAAATTATTGTGGAATTTAATCGAATAATAACTGTATAATTATAATAATAATTAGAACAAATTAAAATATTTGTATATAAATATACAAGTTTACAATATGAACTTTGGATATACCCAGGTACTTTTTGTGGGATCTGTGCCCCGCATAAACTGCCTCCCAATCATCAAGAGTATATATAAGGATTCGAATAAAGGTGTTTCATTGTTATCTCATCAACTACCTTATACACTATAAATCATCCTAAATTTTCACTCTTGTAATTAGTAACAGTAAAGCTGCATAGGGTCTTCTCGTCTATCTAGAGGTAAACAGTATCTGCACTGCTATTCCAATTTCACTGAGACAATCATCGAGACAGCTGTTGCATCGTTAAGTCATTCATGCAGGACCGCATTTAACGGCCAAGGTATTTCGCTACCTTAGGACCCTCATAGGTAAGGCCGCCATTAATCGGGGTGTCCTTCAAAACCTCAGTTAATAATCAAGGTAAATCCGTTACCCAGCCGACATTGGGCAGACATCACACTCAATACTTTGATTTTTTATCTTTGCAGAGTGCTGTGTTTTTATTAAACAGTCGTACAACATTATTTCATGATTCCTCTTATCATTATATTAGATATTATGTAATCAATTACATAATATCGTAATTAATGATAATGGCCCTCCTTATTCCGAAGGTACAGAGTCAATTTGCCGAGTTCCTTAATGATTGTTCTCTCAAACGCCTTTGTATTCTCTACTTGCTTACTTGAGTTAGTTTCTAGGTACGGTTAGATATTATATTTAGTACCCTTAATTATTAGTTAATACTAATAAATTTAAGTAAATATAATAATTTATCTAATAAAATAATAAACTTTTCCAGAACCTTTATTACTTGTTAAAGGTTTTGGTTATTATTACTTAGATAAAATCCTACGTCATCAAAATTATCTTTTGATTAATCTTTTTAGACACCGATTTTTTTAAAAACCATAAGCTTCAGGCGAGGCTAAACAGCCTTTTTCGTTACTCATGTCAGCATTCTCTCTTGGATTTAACAGATAATATTTAAGATTATATAACTTATTATATAGTAAATAAATTATAAAAAGTATCATATACTTAATATCTAATAATACTAAATATAATACTTATTATATTAATTGTATTTTAATTAATTAAAATACAATTAAAACTATTAATTATACTTTTTTTAATATTTTAAGAAAAATATTAATATACAGTTTAATCCAATGTTCCGCTACCCCACAAAATAAAACTATATATTTATTGTTTTTTTGTGTACAAGGTTTCGGTATATTATTTAGATCCGTTAAATTTTCGGCGTTTTTTCCTAAATTATTAATCAGTGCTCTGTTACGAGGTCTTCAAAAAATGGCCGCTTCTAAGCCTATTTCCTGATTGTTTTAAAAAAAAACATCCTTAATTTCACTTAACAATAATTTTGGAACCTTAACTCTTGTTCTGGGCTGTTTCCCTTTAGACATACAACCTTATCGCACTATGTCCGATTATTTAACATTCATCTTTGCCCTTCCGAGTGCAAATACTCTCCGGTAAAGTCACTACAACCCCCCGATGTTGACAAATATCTATGATATTGTCCGAGATCACAGTTCTGTACCTGCTAAGATGTTAATTAAATTACCTACTTACATAGGTTTCGCGGAAAACCAGCTATACTAGTCAGTTTTGTCTTTCACTAACTTACCACAGTTCATCGGATATCTTTACAACGATAACCCGTTCGGGCTTTTATAACCCTGACCATGGTAAGATCACTAGCCTTCGGGTCTAATTCTAGATACTTATTCATTTTTTCATAATTGGTTTATCTACGTATTATTCTTTATCATTATCACATATTAACATACATATATATTATGTAGTCTAAATTATGTGTAGTTAAGTATAATACTTGCATCTAAAATTAACTTGCTGACCCATTATGCAAAAGGTACACTCTTATTATTTATTTAAATTTTCACTCGAGCTGCTTTTAAACCTACTATTTCAGTGTATTTCCCTCACGGTACTGATACTCTATCGCTTATATATTTTTTTTAGCCTTAGAGGAAGGGTCCCCTATATTTTAACAGATTTTTTTCCGTTATATTATTTAAAATATATGAAAAATGTATTACCATTTTTCATATATTTAAAAGGCTCTTGCTATTTAGAAGACACCAAATAACAATCTCGTTTGATTTCTTTTCCTAAAGTTACTAAGATATTTCAATTCACTTTGTCTTATTATTAGATTTCTCTATGATTTCTAGTTATTTCTTCGTCTAGATATTAATATCTTGAAATATATAGCTAACCATCCATAATAGTTTCTTTATATACTTGTCTTGATTTCTCAAGATGTATATGATACATATCA